CCTGTGGGTTGAGCGCCTTTTTCAAGAAAATATCGAATACCTGGAATATTTAAATAGGTTTGATTATTTATCGGATCATAAAAACCCACTTTCCGAAGATCTCTTCCTTCTCTGCGGGATCGCACATCAATTGCAACGATTCGATAAAGGGCTCATTGGGATAGATGTAGATGAACTATAACCCCCCCTAGAAACGTATACGAAGTTTTCTCCTCGTACGGCTCGAGAAAGCAAAAATTAGACTTAGATCTCTCTATCGAATTTGCATGTTAAATAGATCCATAACATGATCCAATCCACTAGGCTATGGGCTATTTAATACTTTTTCTTTATCGAAAAAAATCATTTGTATTCTCATAACTCAAGTTGGATAACTCTGAAATAGCTAAAAAGAAAAGCCTTAGTTATTTCATTTTTGAGTGGTCTCTAACCCCTTTTTCTTTGTCTCATTTAGAATAGATTTGGATTCTTCATCCTTTTCTTGATCGAGTTGTCAAGACAGTTGAAAAGGGGTATTTTCTTGTTCCAAAATACTTTATCTTTGCCTTGAATCATTGGGTTTAGACATCACTTCGGTGAATTTTAATCATTTCAAAACGACAGCAACATGCCCCTTTTTATGATTTCTTTCTAGCAAAGAATCATACAAACGGCGGATTCCAGCACGATACACTTTTGATACAAAGAGGTTCACTAATTCGAACAAATTTACTTTTTTTTTTGAAACTTGCTTGAATTGGATCCTTTCGATTTCTAGATCGAAAAGATACTTACGAAGTTGTTCCAACTTATTAATTAGCATTAACCCTAGACCCTTGCCCCTGAGAAACGAATCAAGACTTTCTACCCGAGCTACATCCTATACTGGTAACATTAAACCCCAACAAAAAAAGGGGGGGTTCTAGTCGAACAGAAGAAAGGGTGTCGAGCCAAGAGCACCTTCATTTCGATTTTCTATAGAATAGAAAGTGGCGGGGGTAAGAACCCACAGATGATCATGTCTGTCAAGTCGCGCGTTGCTTTTTACCACATCGTTTCAAACGAAGTTTTACCATAACATTCCTCTCGTTTGGAGCTGGTATGTAATTGATTCAATTAGGGAATCATGAATAGTCATTTGTTTGATCTTTCATAGGAATCCATATTTTCTTCTTTTATATGAATCGTATGAATCGGCAGTTTCTAAATAAATCTTAGCAAAAATTCCATTTGAACGTCTTTTTCTTGGAGAATCCAATATTTTGGATTTGATTTTCTTTGTGAATTTAGCAATATTACGAATAAAAAAAGTTCTTTTTATTGAATCTACACCCCATCCGCAAGTAAGGTAATAGTATATATTCAACAATCTAACACTTCTTCGAGTATGGAATACTTCTAAGAAATCCTTAAAATTCAAATAGTTATTTAATTGAAAATGGAAACAATTCCTATCTCATATCACTATTTGAATAAAGTCTTACTAAGGATCGCATTTGATCATCATAAAAAAATCCATCTTTGAATTAAACCTCAGTGATTAAAAAAATAGAGATAGATTGGGACAAAATCGAATTTATTTTTTGGAATGCATAAAAAAGGTTGATGGAAAGGAAATTGGAGGTTCTTATTTTTTTCATTTCATACTGAAAACGAAAATCCGAAACAAAAAAGAAGGAATCCCCCCCTGTCAAATAGACTGAACAATTTTCATTGGACTCAATTTACACGAATATTATATTCTATGTTGAATATTGCAAATTCACGAATCAAAATTTTTTTTTTTCGAAAAACCTTATCACGGAAATCGAATAGAACGATAATAATCCATGAAGCATTTCCTCATTTTTCGCGCAGTTTCTTTGATTGGGGAGGTTCAATAATTTTGATTAAACGCAAGGGGAATAGCATGCACGAATTCTCCCGTCTCCATTAGTCCAGGGAATTTTCAATTCTGTATTAGAGCCAAATGAAATAGGAGTTGAAATACCTAAAAAAGAGGCTTAAACAAAAACCGTGCTACGTATATAACTGGAGGGTTTGTTAATCCGATTTGTACAGACACAACTATTGAAATTTATATCTTCCGTTGTTGATTAACTCTTATTATAAGGTCCATAATTAATTCGAAATAACTAACTAAGATAAAATAGGAATATCGTCAGGGAATGGATATACGACGAAAGTCGCATTGAACCCCCTTTGAATTTATTTCAAATTCTTATTTGTGTTGTGATCTATCTTATTACCGGGATCCCACTTCGATATAGCTCCGTCTCTCTGTATGTATTTTTTTGTTTGACTTTGCCATCCATGTACTTATTTGAACTCAATTTGTGAAAAAGATATGATTCACAGAAAAATAGAATAATTCAAAATCAGAAACACGAATCACAGAATATCCATTCAATATTCTACTCTGAAATCGTAAAAAAAAAAAGACAATCTTTCATTATTTTGATAATGTCTATTTCTATATAGAAATGAAAAAAAAAATGTATTTCCTGGGACGGAAGGATTCGAACCTCCGAATAGCGGGACCAAAACCCGTTGCCTTACCACTTGGCCACGCCCCATTTCAATTTCTATTCGATACTACAAAACAATAGTATTGGTATTGGTTATTCGTCAATTCCAGTACAAATATCGACGGACTAGACTCTTCCTAGGATTTTGACACATGGAGATATAGACTGAAACTGAATTTATTGATCATTACATATAATTCAATTAAGATATTGTATGAAAGGATGATTTCTTCAATTCGCAAAAGAAAATAGAAAAATAAAAGATTTTGGGTCTACCCTACTTTCGTAATTTTTAACGTATATCAATTATCACTACTATATTATTATATTATTATATTAAGTCAATCAAAATACAATTATCTCCAAGTGGAATAAAAAAAAAATGTTTGTTATGCTTAATATCTTTAGTTTGATCTGTCTTAATTCCGATCTTTATTCGAGTAGTTTTTTCTTAGCCAAATTACCCGAGGCATACGCTTTTTTGAATCCAATCGTCGATGTTATGCCAGTAATACCCCTTTTCTTTTTGCTCTTAGCCTTTGTTTGGCAAGCTGCTGTAAGTTTTCGATAAAATCTTTAATACTATCCTAGACATGAGTTATTCGAGAAACAAATTCTAACAACGGATAAGATCAGAGGATAAGATCGGATAAGTCTTAGAGTATGAATGAACCCTCGATTTAAACAATTCTTAGATAGTTTTCGAGAAATCGGAATCGCCCCATTTTTTCATTCGGATTTCGTTTATTGAAAGATCCTATTAGAGTCCTCACACTAGGGGGTCGTTTTTTGTAATGAAAGAATCAACTCTTATTACAAATGCTTTTCTGAGAATTTTTTGATTTCATTTTAGTGGTGTAAAAATAGTATATGTGTTATAAAAATGGAGAATCTATTCTCTTTTTTTTTTTCAAAAAAAAAAAAAAAAAAATGATCTTGGAGATTGTGTAATGCTTACTCTCAAACTCTTTGTTTACACAGTGGTGATATTCTTTGTTTCTCTCTTCATCTTCGGATTCCTATCTAACGATCCAGGACGTAATCCTGGACGTGAAGAATAAGAATGAAAAAGAGTCCTTTTTTTTTACTTGCTTCATTTTTCAATGTTCTTAGGATTTTCGCTATTAAATAGAAATCAAAAAAGTAAATAAAAATGAGAAATTCAAATTTTAAAATATTACTGATAAAAAAAAATAATAAATCAAAAAAGAATTCCAAAAAAAGGGGGTTCGAAAATTTGAATTTCTAAATAAAATACCAAATACTCAACGGAAAGAGAGGGATTCGAACCCTCGGTACAGTCGTACAACGGATTAGCAATCCGACGCTTTAGTCCACTCAGCCATCTCTCCAACTTGAAAAGGATAATTACTATGTTACATTCTTCCATTACACAAAAGAGGACCGCTTGAAAAAATATCCTCTGTATCTATTGTATCCTTTTTTTTTAGCTTCGCTATGAAAATAGTTATTATTGGGCTAGTTGGACTAGATTGATATATACAACTTTAATATATATATAGATAACTTTTATAAGCAATCCTATTTAGATCAAGAAAAAGCTCAAAAAAAGCTTGAAAGATCTATTTCGAATAAAAAAATATTCGTCCGAAAGATCTTTTTTATTTTCTTTTCGCGGCCTGGCCTGGTCACAGTACCTAGCCGGGCCCTTATTTTTGTTCCCAATGATATAAATTTGCTTTATTTGGAAAACAAAAATGCTTGTTATTGACCCAACAATCCGAATTAAGGACTATTTCCATATCTATATCTATGATATAGAATTGAATCATAGAGAATCAAAGTGTGATTTCTTGTTATTCTAATTCGAAGATTTTTTCTTTTTTTAAGTAATATAGAATAGTAATATAGAATATTCTAATATATAATATAAAGTAAATAAAAAAGAAAAAATAGAACTGCGGATTGTTGGGCAATGCAGTTCTATGTGATGATATAAATAGTTTTATCGAGCCGTATCCGGCCAAAATCCTCCATCAAAAGAAAGAACGTTTATTTATTATTTAGTTATAGTTATTTGAATTGTCAGTCCTTTTTTCCTTTCCTAATCTGATTAGGTCGACTGACAAAACAGGCCAATGCTATAATATTCATCATTATTTTCTGATCCTATCTTGATTACGTCCGATTGTCGTGTTCGACAAAAAGTGTATTTTGATACAATAATCACATTGTAGCGGGTATAGTTTAGTGGTAAAAGTGTGATTCGTTTTCTTAATCCCTTGTATAGTTAAGGGGTCGCTCGGTTTGATTCATAGTCCGAGCAAAAACTTTATTTCTTAAAAGGATTTCATCTTTTATCCCGCACGGAAGGGCCCGGGTAAAAATATACATTCTCGTGATTTGTATCCAAAGGTCAAGTAGAAATTGCAAATTTGGATTATTAAATTGCGAAACATAATTTTTGTTTGAATTGGATCACGACTTCCAATTTAATAAGTATGAGTAAAAGATCCATGGATAAAGATAGAA